ATCTTCTTGGGTAGATAATCGATCGTCTTTCATTTTGATAGTGAGTAGTTTTTATAATAATAAGTCAAGTCAAGAATAATAATCGAACTGGAGGAGCTTGCCAGGATGGCTTGGTAAGCAAGCAACCAGTTATGTAGGCGCCAACTCCCAGTTCTTTCTCTTCTTTCTTTTTTAGTTTAGTGACAGCTCATCAAAACTCTAAGCTGGAGTCTTGTACTCCTTTCATCACAAGGAACAACCGGGAAGAACAGCCGTCATTGTCATTCTTCAATCCGGATCTCAGAGACGGCAACGATTTCAGCGAATCAAGCGATTTTAGCACGCACGAGAAGAAATGGGGCTTTCAAGGCAAGGTTCAGTGTTCATCCGTGGGGAGGAGGATCCATATTGTGTTCTAGTAGGCTGATATCGGACGGGAAGAGATAGATCACATTTCTAGGGAACCCATGAAGGGGTCAGAGAATAGGTCCTAGAAGAGTCAACGCACAGAAAGCTAAGTGAAGCCACTTTTTGGAGTAGCTCTATAGTAGGGATTGAGAATCTCACTCAAATATAAAAGCTTCAGGAAGTGTTCACGGGAAGGAAAAGACCTAACAGGAAGCGAAGTCGAAGTCAACTTATTCAATCGAAAAGATGAACCTTGATCGAAGCAGAATTTAAAACGGGGATGAAGCAGGGGGAATTGACATCTGATCCAAAATATCTACGTACTGGTTTTTCCTTCTTATCAGGAAGGTTAGGCGTGGATGACACAAACTCAAGTCCGAGGTGCATTTTTGACTGTCATCAATCTAGGGTTTCTGTCAGAATAGTTGGAATGCCATGCTGTGGAGGAATAATTCTTGGCTGGGCGTAATTTGGTCTTGTTAGTACGTTGAAGCGCCTTTTCTGCCTTGGGTGATACCAATCCGCCCCAGAGACGAGACTAATCTGCTCCAGAAGAGTGCCCCATTAGACCAATCAAAACCAAGAATTGCAGGAATGAAGAAAAGAGATAGAAAATGAAAGAAGACCAGATAGGTGATTCAAGGAAAAGGTGCGCCTAAATTCACCTGAACAGGAAAGGGGGAACTCATTCTACTCATTGATTGAAAGCCCTACTGCCTCTTCTTCATCGGCCAATGGAGGCCCCATTTTCTGATACCTCTAAGAAAGAGGCGTATTGAAAAGATCCTTGATTTCCTCCTGGTATGCCAACTTCTGGTGAAATGTCATCACATGCATGCTTCGGGGGAACTTCTTAGCTTACCAAAGAATTCTTGGAGCTGAACGGACCAAGCTACGAATGGAATCTTAGATCTGCCCAAGCAGAAAGAAGGGAATCTTATAGGTGTACATTAAGAGATCAAACCTATCTTCCCCGCGCAGCCGTCCCGCATCACTTTCCTATTCGGCTTTCCCAGATTGCCTAGAAGATAACCTATCTGACTTACGTACTACCTATGTGACATCTTTCGTGGAGACAACTGATCATGAGAAGGGTGCTTGTCCGCCTGTTGGCTTGGCCTTTCACCCGTTCATGGAGACAGAGAAAGTGGAGCTTTCCTTCTATCACCGTGGAACCTTGTGCGCGATCACCATTGTCATTGAACCTTATAGCTGCCCCCTCTTTCAGTTATTAAAGAACTTGGAATGTGTCTTTCATCAGATGTGGATCCCACTATGTAGGGCGATTGCCCATTACCTGGCTTTCCGCTTCCCATTAGTCATTAGTGAATGATCACTTCCAGCCATTCAGTCTGCCTTGATAGCTGTTTCTCTCGTATGCCTTTCATAGCGTGATCCCTTCGTATGTCTTAGTGAAGGTCGGATACTTGGGTCGGATATTGGGGTTGCTGTCCCTTGCTCGATGGCCTCTTGCTCTCCTCTGAGTACTGTAATCCCGTGGAATCGTCTTGCCCGCCTTTAGTTGTTATGTCGAGTGTGCTTCGTCAGCTCTGTGGTTTGGTGTCTACTCCCCGCTTTCTTGCTATCTTCTCGTCCAGTTGCTTGCTGTTTCGTTTGGGATGGAGGAAGATCCGTGAGATTCTAGTTCGTGGAAAGTTTTTCGCTCCGCCCTCGAATTGGGACGGACTTGACTTGGGATGGGGGAAAGCTATTTATGGGGATTGGCACTTGACAAGAAGCTATGTATTGTCTTGGGCTCGAGGTCGGTCTTTCATTGGTCTTTTGCTCAGTTGTTCGGTATTGGTCATTGGATTGGGGAATACTTTTTCTTTCCTCAGGTCGTTGACGGTCAATGTGTGCTCTGTCGGCTCGCTGGGTTGTTATCGCGGATGGAATGGCTGCTCATGAAAGAGGGGATGGGGCTTCGAGAAGAACTTGAAGAGCCTTACCCTTCAGTATAGCTTATTTATAGAGTAGTCGGCTTGCTTTGAATATATAGGAGCTATAGCCATAGGATTTGAGAGAGATCCAGCTAGCGAAGTGCACGTAGGTGGTGCTTGATGATCATTTCATTGGTATTCGGCGTGTCAGGTACACGATTGAAGGACGGGAAACGGGCAGTTTTCACTCGCGGAAAAGGCCTTAGAATTCATAAGGGACCGTTGTACTACCAGTCAATTGAATGTGCTCAAAGCTCCATATTCTCGGTGGCAAGTGCTGCTCAGTGGTTCTGTCCGAATGTGAAAATGCTTGAAAACGCTCTCGAAAGCTAAGGGAGTAGGAGCTTACCTCGTCTGATTATGCGCTGGTGGAACCTATGCTTTACAATAGGAAGGTGGATCAAATGCTCCTAGAAAGACAAGAATCGATGCAATCGAGTAGCTAAGTCTAGTAAAACGCTCCAACTCAGGGGAGAGGGTGATCCATCTACATATATAAAGAAAGCAAAAGTCACGAAGATACAGGCTGTTGGTAGATATATGCCGTGTCAAAACGACTGAGCTTGAGCCGCTGAGAGGCAACGAAATGTATAACTGAGTAAGTAAGAAGCAGCTTTTTTAGAAGATCTCTGGTTGTTCAAAAAGCTATGTTAAACAAGTATGAATAAGTTAGTTAGCCAACTAATAAGAAATTGTATCGTACCTGAATGGTATTTCCTACCGACTCATGTCATTCTCTACAGGAAAGCAGAGACTTTTCGAGGAAATAAGAATAAGAAAGAGCGCTTGCACTAGAAGAATATCCCAATGAAAAATCTGTTGATAGAGTTGGTCTTGATTGGTGAGCCATTTCACCCAGAATGGCGGTTTCATATAGAAATCAAAAGAAGTGACAAGAGGTGCCCTCTATGAATAGATGAACTTTGAACGCTAGTGGCAACTAGAATTACTGATCCGTTATGGGTTGATCCGCGAGTCTGAATTGTTGATCAATTGGCCAGAACCAAGTGCGCCGCTTGACTCTTCTTGGAATCTGAAATAGAACACATATAGAAAGCACTACGTTTTTATCCAAGGAAAGCTCGGGAGTAGAGTTGCTGAATGGACACTGTTCTTGGAACTTTTTCCTCTGGATATTACGATTCTGTTCGCTATCTGTGCCTGATTGGACAGCGATGGAGTTCAGATCTCTCTCTTGAATAGCTCATATTCCGGCAGGGGGAATACTTCCTTCCTTCCTAGGGCCTGCTCTTTTTCCTTTCTCCCTCTAGAAAGCTTCTGCTCAATCCAAGCTATAGAGGTCTTCGATCGTGAAGCTATTGCCATACTCATTCAGTAGAGGTCAATCGCGGTTCCGAACAGAAAGGCTACAGTCACGCATCTGGCCCTCCAACAATACCAAAAATCCAATTGGAATTATGGGACTAAATGGCCCTCATTCTCCATCTTCATTTCTCGTTTCTACGGCTTTGACTCGGAGATATTACTGCCGCAATATAGTCGAGGGCTTGTTGTGCCCATTGCCCAAGATTCCTTTGTGGGACTTTCCTGTATTTGACTTGACTCAGCAACCTTCCTATTTAGGTTAGGCTCGAGAGATACCTTTCAGAGACGAAAGATATGGAAAAGACTTTCCGTCGATTGAGGCTGAAGCACACCCTAGGACCAACGTGAAATACGATATGAAACAACTCGCACGCTACAACGGGTGCTGTCCTTTACCAATCAGAACAACTGGCAATAGCGGCTTTCAGGGGAGTCAACTAATACTTATATTACTTATATTAAAATTAAAAAAAAGCCGAAGCTTCTACTCAAACGATCGTGATTCCTATTATCCAAGCTATACAAGAAGCATACTAAAACTATGCGACCAGTGACCTTTTCTAGAAGTGTGATTGGTGAATCTTTTATTACGCCTTAAGCAACCGAAAGGTGGGGAGGATGAAAAAGGGGATAACCTCAATTGAAAGGGAAATGCTAACCAAAAGAAAACAGAAGGTATATCAGACCAGTATCAAAAACACATCCTCGTATAGATCGATAGGGGATCAAAGTCTTGAATGAATATTTGAAGCATAGTGCATAGATAAAGTCCTCCGCCTCTTCGAGGAGGCGAGACTGCTTGACGCGGACTTAAGTCAACAGCTTGTAATTACATAATGACAATCGAATCAACGAGCTAAAGCTATGCGATGGAGCTGAATGCTTAAGTTACGGCCTTCCACACCAACAATGACGGGTTACCCAAAGACATTTCCTTTTTTCAAATTTGATGAAGCACTTATTCGAAACTGTTGCGTTAATATAAGAAAGAGGTCTTCCTGAAGGAAATGGGACGATTAGTCTTGGCTGCTGTTCCCTTGGGAGCGTCGTCCATCCCTAAAAAGGAAAAATTACAACTAGAATAGAGAATAGGCTATTCTAATAGGAATCCTAAAAAATAGGAAGAGAATGGCTTCGAAAAGGAAAAGAAATGAGTGGTTTTACCGAAATGAGAATCTACAAAGCGGTGGAATCCACGGCCACTGAGATTTTCCTGAGGCCTTCAGCCCAGGCCAGTTCCAGCCCATGGTATAAAGCCCAAAGTTCTGCTGCGGTCACAGGGCATACTCCTCCTATATTGAGTCCAAAGCCCATGATCCATCTTCCACTGTCATCCCTAAGCAAACCCCCTCCTGTGGCAATACCCGCAATTCCCCTTACACTACCATCTGTATTAAGTTTGACCCAGCCCGAATTTAATCAGTTCCATGCAATGAAGTTCTGCGTTTTTGTGGGCTTCATGGATTCCACTTTGAGGCTATCATCTGTTTCCTGTGCCTTTAATAGGATGATTTCCATTGGGTTTGTGGGGTTAGAGAAGCCCTGTTCAAAGATGCGTTTCTTTCTCCAAGTCCATAAGCTCCAGGTAGCTTGTGCAAAGATTGTTTGCCAAGGGATGTGATGAGAGATGCTCTCCATATCACAACCCATATTCATGTCAATCCACTCCTCCAGGTTTTTGGGGAAGAAATGCTGATGGATAGACTCTGGGAGGAGTTGCATCCATAAGTGTTTTGCAATGGGGCAGTCACGTAGCACGTGAAGGGAGTCCTCCATGTTGTGGCTGCACTCTTTGCAGGACCCATCAGTAGTTAGGTGCCTTACCACTCTGACCTTATTAGTCAGCAATCTGTCTTGTCTTGCTAGCCAAAGGAAGTACTTTATCTTAGGAATGGGTTTCCCCTTCCAAATAGCCTGCCACTTCTTTGCTTCCACATCTCTTTGCTGGCCTGTGACTAAGGCATAGGCGGATTTCGTACTTAAATTTCCACTTGGAGAGTCCCTCCAGATCAGAGAGTCTGTGCAATTATCCTCTTGAAAAGGCTTGATAGCTCTGATATGGGGTATCAAGTTCATGGGGATCAGCTCCACAAAGTAACTCCACTTCAAATTTCCATCTTCATCAATGTAATCACAGACCCGAGCATTAAGACTAGCAGGTGGAATTTGCTGGGTTGCTACGTCCACCAGTGGTCCTTCACCTACCCACCAGTCAAGCCAGAATTTTGCTCTTTGCCCATTCCAAATTACCCATTGACTTCCCATCTTTAGGATGTCCTTCCCCCTGAGAATGCTTCTCCAAGTATAGGATGACTTAGAATTTGCTTCACAATTGAAGAAAGAGGAGTTGTTCAGATACTTGCTTCCCAGAATCGAGGCCCATAGGGAATCAGGTTCAGTTACTAATTTCCAGCCCATTCTTGCCATAAGGGCTTTGTTCATCAGCCCCATGCTTCTCAGACCTAACCCTCCCTCAAAGAGCAAGTGGCTAAGAGCAAAGAGCTAACCGCTAACAGCTAGCAGCAGGACTAAGAGAGCAGATAATAAAGAGCTTAGGGAAGGTAACTCAGACATAATAGTTGACTTAACTTATAAGGAAGACCGCGTGGCTAGCTCGCCCCAAATCAATAAGGCTCGTTATCGCCCCTACTCAATAAGGCAGAAAATTCTTTCTATACTGTCTATCCGCTCTCAATCTCTCATCCCTGGATTCCTTGCCAACCAGAATTAATTCACCTTCTTTTTCTTTGAGGAGCGCTTCAATTAACCGAGATGAAGAAGCTGAAACTACTTGACCGTCAGGTAAGGGGTATCGATAAAGATTCCTCACTTTAGACTTTAGGAAGGAATGCAAGAAAAGAAACTACTTCATGGGGCAAGGTCCGCTATTGTCCCTTCACTTAGGGCTGTGAATCAGGGCCTAGCTTAAGAGAGAGGTGTAACTAGTGCTGCTGTCGTCAGTCCACCTAGTAACAAATCAATGAGAAAAGAAAAGTTTCTGTCTCCCTAAACCACAACATAAGAACGAGTAAAACAAGATAAAGAATCCCCTTCATTCTATGAACTTCTTTATTGTTTATTGAATTGAATGTTTGGTGTCAGAGCTCGTGAAGGGCCCGTAAACCATCATGACACAAGGGAACGGGAAGCGCAATAGCAACCCATAAGCTTTACTAATAGGGGCATTCCATTGATAACGATAGAAAGAGCGATCCACGGAAGCCATTGAAACCAGGATAAGAGCACTCTAACACGAACAGGACCGGGTCAGACATCGCCCTATTAGATAGAAAAGGTTGGGGAGGGCATATGATTTCCCTAAAGATTAAAGGGAGCTGGACCAAGCCATCCTGATCGTCCCATACCTTTGAAAGCCCACCAGCTAGCATTCGGAATCACAAGAATAGCGAACTGGAGCGAGCCTATAATAATGATAATGTAATAAAGCAAATTGTAAAATACCGCTTCGACACCAGCGGCTACTTAAGCGGAAGCTCCTGTTCAAGGGAAGGGTTCCAAACCAGCCTTAGAACCAACCTTAGACCGGACCCCGAAGCAAGCCTGAAGCAGTGTAGCAAGACCTTCTATCCCTCCATTTACCCGTTGTTTGTCGGACCGTAGACAAGTGTCTGTCTGCCATTTCACAAAGGCTCTCGTCACGCTTGCCGACAACCCGCCAGTGGAAGAAAAGGAATCAAGTCATGCAGTCTCCCGCAGTCAGTCCTTGGTTGATCTCCAGGTTCTGGTTCTGCCTGATCTGATAATAGAAGTACTTCTGCCATCTCAACATCAATTCGCATTTGATGGTTATTTTACTTGAACATTTTCATTAAGCTTGTAGACAGACAGAAAGCAAGCAGAAAGGGATTGGCTTGGCTGAATAGAACAGATGCGACCGGTAATGGGATATTGAATGGAAAGAACGAAAGCGACGTGCGTACTGGATTGCCCGGCGTGTGCTAACTACTCTACTTCCCTATTTCTTGCCTTTTCACCTCCCCCAATTCACCGATAGAGAAGAAAGAGATAAGCAATGACCGGACTAGACCAATGAAAGCGGACGAAGGTTTTTATTCGTTAGCCAAGCGCGCCCATTACAGCGCCTCTATTACAGAAGCGAAAGGGACGCGCCCTATTGACCAGCCGAAGAGCATCCTTATAAAAGAATGAATGGGAAGCAGGCCCGGTCTATATTGCTAGAGTTATCTTTACTTCACCCCCCGCGTACTCCTCTATTCTTATATTTGAATTCCGTCTCTAAGCTTCCCCTTTAGTGCCTGCTGAGACTGATTTCCTCTCGACTATAGTTGAATGGAAGTTTCATTTCCTAAGTCTCAAAAAATTTTTTTTATGGAGTCCCATAGTGCGTGCATTCCCCTACATAGTCTGTCGAATAATTTATCACTAAGAAGGGTTGCAATATAATATATATATAAGATAATTCCAGATTGAAGATCTCTTGACCCCATATACGATCCAGTTCTACATCTTAGCACTGAACTAATGAATAGAAATTGAGCTTCACTTCGCGAGTCGGGAATGGCATCATTTATTAAAAAGTGCTAGCGTTGACAAGAGATGAGCTAAAGAGGTGGCCGGGCAGTTGACCAGACCCTATCACATACAGACAGCAAGCAAGAGCTGTGCCGGCTTACCCGGAAAATTTCATTATTGTCACCCCAAATGCTACTACCTCTTTGCTAAGCACAGGAATGCTTGATCGAGAAAAGCAAGCAAAGAAGCAGCAGGATGCGGAATATGAAGGGGCTGGGGATAGAGCCAATAACCAATTGAAGAGTTACAGACTACAGTATAAAGCCCTAAATCATGCTCTTGCCAGTGACATAGATTGTATATACTCTCGCCGATTAAGGCAAATTCTGCGCTCCACGAAAAAACATAGGGAGTCCTTCCTGGACTTAAGGAAGGCAAAACAAAAAGTGCCCCTATGACTCTGGTTTTAGTGAAAGCGATGAAAGTATAGCTGTGCTCCAGTTTTTCGGGTAAAGGTTATACGGTGAAGAGCCCGGTCAAGGCGACCTTATTAAAGGGGAACATTCGGGACATAAAAGCCTATGGTAATCTCGTCCTTAGTTGCCGAATCTAATGGGGGTTTCAATCCGACGGATCAACCGTAATTTTAAGGTAAAACGAAGGAGATGATGGATGGGAACTCCTACTCTGACTATTGTTGCGATCTCTAAGCGGGATTTTTAGTCATCTATCCCTTTTCTTTCCTGAAGAACGAGTGGATGTTTTGAACGAGTGTTGAGCGAGTGAAGTGCCCCATAAGCTATAAGAGTGAGCTATATGTTTTAATTCCGTGAGCAGCGGTTGAACTGAACGTTCCAAGTGCATCCAGCAGGAATCGAACCTACGAATTTGCGCCCCTTTATTAGGTTGGGCGCTTTAACCATTCAGCCATGGATGCACAAAGACTCGGCGAGTGAACTAGGTTTAGGTATTCCTTCTCGAGCTTCTATTTCTTCCGTTAAAGGAGATTCGGGAAAAGATGGAATAGGAAGACGTGTTTCCAGAACAAACAAGATACGGGTTGAGAAGGGGGAGTTAGCAAAGTTAGACAAGATTGGAATGGGCATAGGAACATGTATTGATGTACCAGATCGGCTAATGCTCCCAGGTTGATGCGATGTATTCCACCAGTTGACTGAAGACTTGATTATTGGTATATCGATCGGTCCAGCACGGATTGAAATAGAAGCCGGTTCGACAGGAAGCTTTTGAAAACGCAGTGCACCCAGGTAAATAAGGAACGAGATGAATACAGAGGTTAAACGAGCATCCCACACCCAAAAGGTGCCCCACATAGGTCTTCCCCGAAACCCCCCAGTAACTAAGGTAAACAACGTAAAAAAAGCACCAATTTCTGTACCGGTTCCGGAAGAGCGAAGAAAAAGGGGATGTTTTGTTAATAGGAAAAAGAAAGTGTTTATAGCCGTAGCGATATAAACAAGAATACTCATCCGAGCCGCAGGAACATGTACATACGGAATACGAGAATTTCCACCTTGTTGAAGATCTAGTGGTGCTACCCGAAGACTTAAATGAATAGCCATCGCTGTTAAGAACAACCGAGATCCAATGAGAATTTGCGCGTAGCTTCTGGTCTTTGACATCAAAAAATAAGGTTGTAATAATGAAACGGACATGTGAGAATTTGGTCCTAGCTAGTGGAACAAGAAAGACATGGATCTATATTCAATACGCAATCAAAGGATTTCTCCTGCTTTGTTTTCGCTCCGCTCGTGCGCGGCACCCCTTGCTCGCGGAGCGGCATACCGAAAAAAGAAAGGTTTTGGAAGAAAAAAGAGTAGATTCCCTTTTGTGACCAAGAGCCCATCCTTGATCCAAGCCGAGTTTTGCATTCCTTAGCTTGGTGCAAAGGGCTTCTCGCGGGTCCTTGCCCATCTCGAATACGATGCGGTAGGGTACTCGTGACCCTGCTGGTGGCTGCCACTGCCCCACACTTAAATGCCGCCAGCTCTGTCTTCCTACTTAAGGCATCCGCGCGCGACCTGGTTGGTCCGTCCAAGCTTATACTCTAGCACCATATCAATCAAACTTGGCAAGTTTGTCTTGCTTGCCATCGTCCCTGTTTTGGCGTGAGTTTTTTCTGGGTCAGGAAGTCACCCGTCGCCACATTATCCGTCTTGACCACAAATCGTGACCCGCCTCCACGTTCTCAAGTAGTGCACTATTGCTGTCATCTCCTTCTCTTGGACCACGCCTTTCGGTCTCATTGAGCTTTCGGCTCTCATATGCTACTGGGTTACCTTATTATACTAGCACACCGCCTGTGGCATAGTCTGACGCATCCGTGTGTACTTCAAATGGCTTAGTGTGATCGGGCAACTGCAATACGGGGTCATCAATCAATGCCCGCTTTAGGTCCTCAAAAGCTCTTTGACACTCTTCCGATCAGTGCAGTGCCATGATCGGTCCGTACGTCCTTCTTTAGGAGATTTTTGAGTTGAGCAGCCCTAACTTACGATGAATCTTCGGTAATAGTTCACGAGCCCTAAAAAAGATCTTCGCTCACTCACCTTGGTAGGTGCTTGCCACTCCTCGAGGGCTCTGATGCCCATCCAATACCCTAGGAATAGGATCTCCGTCTGCCCAAAGGAGCATTTCTCTTTCTTTACATAGAGGCGATTCTTCCTTAATACCTTAAAAACGGTCCGGAGGTGGCTAACGTGGTAGTTTAAGGGATAGCTATAGCCCACGATCAAAGTATACTACCGGTCACCAGCTGAGCTACCTGAACCACTTTCCTAAAGTATGTTTTCTTCGCCCGTTTAGAAGTGGATTCGAACCACTGACAAGGATTTTCAGTCCTCTGCTCTGCCAAAACAGCTATCTAAACCACTTTCCTTCTGCCCAGCTCCCCGAAAACAACGTTTGACTTGCATGTGTTAAGCATATAGCTAGCGTTCCTTCTGAGCCAGGATCAAACTCTTCTTTTGAGTATGATTGGGCCTCGCAGTGGTAGAACCTGGTGAACCGGGCGTACTACTTCCCAACCTTCTGTGGACCTTGCTTCTCTTATGATTTTTTCTACTCTACTTTTTTAATAAGAAGCCGGCGGTGGTGGTGGTGGGCGGACGGCTAACATGGTTAGTCCGACCTAGAACTGGATTGTGTAATCTAGCTAGCCTTTAACGACAGTTTATACTCAAGTTGGCATATGAGACTGAGAGAAACAGAATGTCATTGTCAACCAAATGACGATAAGTCCAACTGCCCAAGGAAAAAGAACCAATTGACAAATGTCTAAAATGCCCATACACAAAATCTTCCTCACTATATGGTAAGCTAGTAATTATCTCTCCCATCAGGGTCATTGTCGTACACCAATTCGAGCGGGAAATTGTACTCAAAGGCAGAGCCTATAACAGACAACCGCCTCTGCAACAAACTTCAAGAAATCCAAGTCTTGGAGGAGAGAGAGAGAGAAAAGCATGTCAATCCCAATCCTTGAAGCTTGCAAAAAGAGGAAGCGAAGGCAAAAGATTTTAGGGTTTAATTCGTTCTGCGATTCGGGTAGCTCGATCAGTCGTCCTCATGGTCCATTTCGTGATAACATTCGGGTGTTTCTTCAAGAATGTGCTGAGCTTGAAGACTACAGTGTCCGGGGCATGCCCATTTGGTGCACTCTTCTTGTCCACGACAACACAAGCCTCGTCGTCCCTCTTTACACCATTGAAGAAGATGTCAAGTCCTCTGATCGACCCTTCTGTGATCACTGCCGATGCACAGGTCAGAACTCGAACTTCTCAATTGGGTTTCTGTAATTTTTTGTATGAGGTTCCGGAATCCGCCTTTAATTTCTTCTTTGTTATTGTGTAATGTCAGAAAATTTTCAACCCTAGAAATGATTCCTAATTCTTTCATTCTATCCATGTTGAATGAGCTCAATTTCCTGTTCATATAAAACCAATGCCAGACCCTATGGATAATTACGACTAATGCAACTCCAATTGAGCTCAATTAGTTGGCTTGCTTAAGCAAGAAATTTGTTGCTTAAGCAGTCATTCCAGCTTCTCCATTCTGGCATCTTCAGCTACTCAGCTTCTCCTCTGATTGGGATATGATATGTTATTTTTGTTTAGGTTGGAGTAATCATTTTTTGTCGAAGCGAAAGTACCATATGATAATACCAATGGATGATGAGTGGCATAAGCCTCTGAATGACAGTATCTTTGATCTTCCGACCCATCTGTTACACGGGTTGATTCACTGTAATGGGTTTGCTCACTTGGTCTGCATCAATGGACTTTAAGGGGGTTCTAAGTATCTCTATGGGAGACAGATTATGGATCTTTGGGACAGAATTTGCACAAATCTTCGAACCAGGTACTAGGAAAAATATAGATTTCTTGATTTCACAATTGTATTATGAAAAACCAATGAACTGGTTTTGATGCATTCTTCTCTTTTGCAGGAAAATCACTGTTGAGAATCTATCAAAGAAGCGGTCTATGGACCTTCGTCTTCTCCATGGCGTTGCTTACGGACACCCTTGGTTTGGTAGATGGGGAGGTTCTGCCAAGGAAGCTTTAACACAATTATGAAAGAGCACTTGAGATTCTTAGCTCATTACAACTTGAAAGGATCATCCAGGATTTTAGTGATACGGACCAGTGTGAAGAACTGAAGCAAATAGTTCGTCATTACAGAAATTTGAGTGAAACACAGTTGATCACAATCAAGGATCTTCTTAGGTTTATGCTGACTGTCAAGTCTAGTATTCCTGCACAGAAGAAATCATTGATGGCTACTGCTGCATTTTCATCATCCACTGCAAAACCTGCAACCAGAGCAGCCCTCCAGATCAAGCACCCGATGAAGGAAAAGTCTGTGAGTTATAGGAAGTTCACTACTGTTATTACTCACATGGATAGCAGATGGCCTAAAAGAAGACTAGAGTTTGCAGCGGAAGTGATTGTGAACGCATTGCAAGAAAAGAAAGAGAGAGACTTCAGTCATGGTGGGATGACCCGGCAAGATGTGCGAGATGCAGCTCGGTTACATATTGGAGATACAGGTCTGTTGGATTATGTGTTGAAATCACTGAACAATGTGATTGTTGGGAATCACATTGTCTGCCGCGCAGTGAACCCAACCACTCGGATTTTGGAGTACACGGTTCATGATCTTGCAGATGGGGTTAAGGTCTCTGAACCTGAGAAAGAGATAGTTCCTCAGTCCCTTTCATCAGCAGCTCTAGTTCCTGGAGTTGATGTTAGCAATGATGCGCTTTATCTGTATGAGCATGTGCTGCTAGGATACCCAGAATCAGAGTTGGTGGAGTTGGCTACTTAAGCAATATTGGACACCAAGCACTTCGTGAAGGAATTTCCAATTAGGGATGAGGAAGAGCAGTGGTTGACAATCATTTGCCAACTCTCTCCTTTTCCTTTTTCTCTCAAAAAACAAGGCTCGCTCTCTACTTCTGTCAATGGCAACAACTGAGGCTAAGCCTGAAGCCAAACCAGAACCAAAAGAAATTGAAGAGAGTTCTGAACCTCTTCTCAAATACAAGGTAATTAAAACTTTAAAACATGGTTTTTATGAACACCAATCACAAAAGATTACAACTTTCACATGTTTATAACATCTTCTTCTCTGTTTTACAGACATAGGTTTTGAAGGTCTCTATCCACTGTGAAGGCTGCAAAAAGTGACAGTACATGGGAATGTGGAGCCAGAGATTTTGATCAAGAAATTAACCAAGACAGGGAAGCATGCAGAGCTGTGGCCTGATCAGAAAGCTAATAACAATAACAATTCAAAAGACAAAAAGAAAAACAAAGGCAAAGAGAAGCAGCAAAGCGAGGCTGAAAGCTCCGAGGAAAGCAACCACGGTGGCGGTGCTGCTGGTGGTGATAATGAGAAAGAGACGGTTAAAGTTGAAGTTGTTCAAGTTCAGGACTCTGCTAAGAAGAACAATAACGAAGGTGGTAGCACTAGTAAGAAGGTGGACGGTGGTAATATGGTCAAACCCAATGAAGGTGGCGGTGCACCGGCTAAAGCTGGCGGTGGTGGTGGCAACGGGGGTAATAAGAAGAAAAACAAGGGGAAAAAAGTGAATGCCAATGCTGATGAGGATGAAGGTGAACAATGTGATGATGCTCCTCCACCAAGCAGTGAGTCACCAATTCAGGGTAATGTGCTTCATGGGGCACAGAGGCCTCATAACCAACATGTTCAGCTGCATGTGCCTAATGTGCCTTATGGGCCTCATGCTCCTCGTGGCCCACAGGGTTTTCTTGGCCCACGCCCTCCATATGGTCCTCATGGCCCAAGCTCTGTTCAAGTTCCAGCCAATCACAACCCCCCACCGCGGTCGAAAGGGAGATGCCACTTCCATCCAATCCCTAAATACGGATTGCCGGGCAGTTACTGAGAAAGCTATGCATATAAGTACCAGATAGAAAGGAATATGACTCCCTTCATTCATCGGGGGCGTGAGTCAGTGAAACCCGTGTTGTTCTTCCTCCCGTTCCCTCATTGGTTTCTCAGATCCTCCATCTCTGGAAAGAGAAAGAGAGTTCGGAAGAAGATTAAGGGAGAATAAGTAGAGGAGAGGATGGTTAATCAAAAGATAGATGGGCGGGTTAGAGCTTGCTGGTTAGCTGGGCGAGAGAATAGAAAGAAAAATAGAGAGATGGAAAATGAAGTAAGCTTGAGCCTGCGGAACCGGTAATGGATCAAAGCAAAGGATAGCTTTTTAGCTGCGAGCGGATGAGCGAGAAATGGAAGAGGGTTCCAGCCTCCTTCCTGCCCCTTACCCCCTGGTGTAAATCGGCTTGGATTCTTCTGCTTTCTCATCTGCTCCAGTCAATGGTCTCTGCTCGAAAGTCCCATTGCATGAAAAAACTCAAAAAAGAATAGGTGATCGTAGGTCAGCCCGTGGGTAAGTTCCGGGCTTTCATTGATATTTTCTCGTTCATGATCTCTAATCCTTTGAGTAGATTGGGCAGGGGTAAGACTATGCACATAGCTTCGGTTCCGTCTTGTTTGCCAAGGAGATATGGTTGCTTTTCCTTCTTCAGTAGGCTTTCCCGCGGGTTCGGTTACAGATAGGATACATGGGTCAAAGGGAAGGCTTGAGTTCAGAGACGAAGTTGGCTTTGAAGGTACAAACTTTCAGACAGTTCCTTACTTTCTATTCTCTAATCTCGTATGGCAGCTTTCAGTCCCATCTTCAGTTTCGGGATATTGCTCCTATGCCTCTTCGAAGTGAAGCCCTTATATCGAATGATTCAAGACATTTGATTTTATAATAGAAATGAGAGGACAGCCGAATTGACAGAAAATAGTCTGAATTTGTTGATCAACTCTCTTTGTTGAAGGTCCTACCTTAACAGTCGATCATGCGCTCACACTCGATCATGCGACAGTCGATCTGTCCATCCGACTACATTCACTGGGGGGTGAGGTTGTCCAATTTCAATTATGTGCCGCTCGTTGACATCTAGTTTCCATTGCCGGTGTGAGAGATCTTCCTTCGGTTCTAGTTAAGTATGGCAGCTTGAGGTCTCCTATTTAACTTTCACCAGCCATTGGGAACTCAAATAAACTTTCATTTAACGGCAGGCGAGAAAGGTTCTAAAAGAAAGAAAGGTAGAAGGGGGGTTTTCTCCCGTTTCGGGGTTCTCTTGTGGACTGGCTGTTGACTGGCCGGGAGAAAACCGGTGCTTTTAGCTTAAACGGATTTTCACTGGATCGGAGCCTTTCGGAAATCCTCCCCTTTTGGCTTCACTTGAGCGGTTGACGCAATCCAAGAGGAAGAGGAAGCTAAACCCGTGCTGACGAATAACCAAACCCCTTAATTCGTCGAGTAAAGTAAATAGGGAAGGTATAGGTTTGTTATGAATGACCCCGTATCGAATACAGGTAATAATATCAGCAAAAGAACGTTCTCCCGTGCTTCCAGACATGCTGAGCTCCACATATTCATGTACAGAAAAAGCGGGGGGTCGATTCTGCGAAAGATAGGATCAGTAAATGGAAATTCACTGAGATTGAATTTAAGTGGGATCTTCAATAGTGGTACCGAGGGTGTCTTTAGAGTATACCGAATCAGTATAGCTATCCTTCTTCTCTTCTGACACAGCAACGAAATTTCAATCAGTATAGAAAAGAAGTGATACAAAATTTATTTCTTCCTTAGCGTTTCACACTAAGCTCTTCGATCCTTAGCGCAAGCACTAAGTAAGCAAGCTACCTCTATCTTCTTTAGTCAATTCTAATTGTTCACTCTTAGTTGACCGTTCCGCTGGGGCTTCCTCTTTGAGTGGAAGCCCTGCGCTGCACCCCAGTGTTTGTTGAATTTATTGATCGACAAAACGAGTTATTGCCTTTAAGGGGTCTTGCCGTTATTGCCATTTCATTTTTACGGGGGAAAGGAACATACTTTAGTTGACGGAAAGGAAATGTATATTGATACGTTCAATCTCGTCCCAACATAGCCCCCATCCGTCTCCTTACGATGATTCCAAATCCAGGATAGGAATCAAAAGTTATTCCATAATAATAGGAATCCGCTTTCCAGTTGCTGCTTCGCTCCTCGGCTTTTCTTGCGCCTATTGGTTGATGATAGGGTTCCTGTTGGTGGAGAGAATGCCCCAAAGCCCCCTTTCTCCAATTGAAATTCCAGAGGGATACCCTTTTAGAGACGCTCTCCTGGCATTTTCACCCCTTACGGAGTCTCCACCAAGAACAGCTCTGCCTCCCGTTTTATCACTATCAGACACTACCTAATTTATTTCATAACCTGCCAACATCCAAGGATACTCACAATGAGCATGAAAATCATCAAGGTGATGCCAAAGATCTTCCCTCACAGCATAATAAGCAGGACTTGCACAGATGGCAGTAACGATCGACTTCCTATGGGAGGTGCTTGAGACCAAAGCAGAAATCGATTGATTGGTGTGATCAACAATGCATAAATCAACCACATCTGGGTTCCAGGGAATCCAAAAACCCCCAGAAAAACCCACTGCATCAACTATGAAGCTACCAGAAAAGCCCAAAGTCTTGACAACGTCCAAAGCTTTGGATACACTAATTCTAGGTTCAGAAAGAACCAAAACATCAAAGGCATGAATTCTTTTTAAGTCATTAACAAGGGACTCACTCTCACATTCCACGCTAATAGCTTTAACATCATTAATAAGCTGGAAAGCAAAGGCGCCAAAGAACACGTATCTATTACCTCCCCCAGCAACTGCTCTCTTCCTACGGTCTCGTTGCCTTTTTTGGGGGTTCCTCCTCACATTGACCGAACCCGCAGAGAAGGCCACGGCGAGACGAGCCATTTATGAACAATAGAGTGACGCCAAGGGCGATAAAGGTCTTCCAATGATAGAAAAGGGGCATGATATCCCAAAATTCCTCAAGTACTTTCTGCACTTCCTGAGAAGGAAGTCGTTTTTTTGGTATTGGATCCGCTCTTCTGTTAGCATGAACATGAATTTGATTCTATTTGTCTTCTTTATTCCTAAGGGAACCCCCCACCAGAACCATTCTTAAGACCACCAAGCCCTCTCGAATGAGTTCTACTATAGAAGCTTTCAACGTACACCCAGGGACAAATCTTTCGCTCACTGAGAAGTGAAACCCTGTGACTAGATCGTCCTGAAGACGGATGCGACGGGAAGAAATGGCATTTGGAAGTGTTGCTGGCTTAACATTTAGGTTTCGGCATAACAAAGCTTGCACTGTCTTTTCGCACTTAGGCGCACAGCGTGCAATTGGTAATGATTCTACTACGGTGCCACAAATTCGCAAACTGATCCTAAGTAATCGTTGTTGTTCATTGGATTCCGGAGGTACTACTTCGTTAGGGTTGGGGAATTGCTGCGATTCTTCCTGAATAGCCTGGATTCTACCGTCGAGAGTCACTTTGAAAGTATTACCTAAACTCTTACGACTCAATATGATAAAGCCTATAAAACAAAGAGCTACTATCATTTCTTCATTATAGATTGAAATATTCTTCGAACTTAATGCACAAATAGATGGAATAGCAGCAAATAGCATCTTTCTGGCATGCATATTCGTGGAAGTAAATCTCATTATGAAAGCTTATCTCTATCCTTGCAGAAACTGAACGGGAAGGACTTTTGAATCGGATGCGCTCGCCCAGCGAGAAAGGCCCTGACCCTGCCAACCAAAAAAAGAAAGAAGAGAACGAAAGGAGAAGAGAACTTCTTTGTAATTCTCTAGGAGTCATGTTTAACCTTGAATGCTATTAATAAATTCTACAGCAATAGTCCCGCGGACTCGGAAAGTAATAACGAAAATGGCTAACCCAATAGCGGATTCCGCAGCTGCCACCGTTAGAACCAATAAAGCAAATAATTGACCCATCATATCATCCAAAGAAACGGAAAATACCAAAAAGTTCAAATTCACAGCTAATAACATTAATTCAATTGACATTAACATAATAAGAATATTTCGTCTATTAAGGAGGATTCCCCAAATACCTAAAATAAAGATGATCATAGAAAATGTGAAATATTTGATAGGATCCATTTCGGATAAGATTCACTTGTAGTTCCGCTTCTTGCTCTAACAGAAAGACTTGTCGGAAATCTGGTTGGTCCAGAAAGGCATGGGAGTTTTGGGCGTACTTTCTCTCACTCTCCTGAACTTTCTAACTTAATTACATACGAGATTCTCGGCGTTTCGTTAAATGATTCTCAATTATCATTCCGCGTCTACGAAAAGAGAATAAGCAATAAATTTAACTTAGCTAACGCTACCTTCTTACTTTTAGTAAGCAAGCGTTTCAATTCATTGAATGCACGAGATTCGGGCGCACGTTACCAGGGTAAGGTAAAACTATGAAGCAAGGGTTGATTGCGCGGGATTCGGCGAAATGCCAAATCTTTTCGAGAAGAAATTTAACGATTGGAAAGGGGCCCTCCTTTACGTAAGCGTTAAAGCCTTTCCCCCTATCCTTTAAAGCCGATACCAAACCTACTCGTCTGCTTTCTTGTCCCTTTAATGCTCACTAGTGTGTAGGCTTCATAACTACCACCGTCATCTCTGTCCTCCCCTTCAAGTGCCTATAGCCCATATCTGAATCATTTTCCGGCAGTACGCTTGTCGCTCTTCTTTCCTGACTTGAATTAAGAAGAAACCTTTTATCAACCCGATCGGGATAACCGGGGGGCTAGGAAAGCACTTAATAATTGATAGATAGGCACGGAAGCCTCTCGAACGAATTGAATTGTTCGAAGTCCAGCACGATAACGATAGAAGGAAAAAAAAGGCCTTGTCCTGACTTCCCCTGAGGGTAGGGAATACAGAGGAGATCCACCAATGAATGCCTATATAGCAGATAGTGCGCAGGTTTTTATCCCAAGTAGGGTAAACCAACGGATTTGGTAATATAATCTATTGTGCAAAAAGATGTCCCCTTCTACTTACTATAAGTAAGATGCCTTAGATGGGACCAGTCTCCAGGGAAGGTTTTGATTCTTCACAGACAGGAGAGGGATAAGAGGGGCATTGTACTGACTTTGGGAAGGGATCCACTAAAAGGAATTCCTGCTCATTGACTCACTTCGGGAACTGATCACAATAAGGGTGATCTCTCCATATATTATATCTATATATAAGTACGGCTGCTTGAAGCCCCCTATTCTGTATCGGTAGTTTAGTCCTAGGCCGGGTTTACTTGCTTATATGTCCACTCTTTTATGACACTGACTTGGATGCTTAAGACCAAACATTTGTTCCCTCCGAGGATAAGGCAAATTAAAGGATGACCAGTTCGTACAAAGAATCAATTGCCAGTACTGAGGAGGGGAAGAGCAACTCTCAATTAAATTGCCTCTTATTCACGCGATATTGCTGGATCGGGCTTTCGCCCTTAGCCCTTTATTTGTTGGCATTGTCCACGATTCCCCACTGACTGACTATATAGGAGAGAGTACAAAGGATCGAACAACCGATAATAGAACAACCTATTCTTGGACAACCTCTTTTCTGCATATAAGAAGTTGCAAAGCGAAGCTGCTACTGGTCCCCGAACTTGTCGAAAAGGTCAAAATAAGTCACTAATCTAGAAGAAGTAGAAGCACCCTAGGAGCAGCTCTCATTTATTCTATTTGCTGGCCACTCTCCAGTATCAAAATCTGTAGTTTCCCACCTTTTACATTACAGTCTCAATCAGAGTAACAGGCCTTAAAGGGGCTTCTAACGGGCAAAGAAAAGAAAGACCTCTACACATCCACTCCTTTATGCCTTCTTTCCGAAGATTCATTCCTTTGGCACGGAACCTTCACCCAATCTTCAACCAGGTCAGGCATACTATGTTTGATGGCTGAAGCATCCCTTCTCTTATAAATATAAAGAAGACCGTTCGAAGGTTGAATTTACTTGCTTGCCTAGTGTCACAGAACTAGGTCAGCTGCTGATGTTTCCTCCTTGCTCGTCAGATGCGCCCAGTTCTAGTGCTAGATGGGAGATTAAGACAAAGACGAGAAGACGAAAGAAAGATCGTCTGCATCTGATCGTCTTCGTCTGCTATAACCTTCAAAAGAAGAACGGCAACCTCATACATTCTTTTCTTTCCTTCTCTTCTATAAACTTCCAGTAAGAGGAAGGCTCTGAAAGAGAGGCAACTATTAGACGTTACGCGAGTCCCTCAACCTATCGGTTGAGTCACATCGCTTCACTACCCTTAGAGAACTGAAAGTTACTTAAGGAAGTTAAAGGGCAGTACTAAAGGAAAGAAAGATATATTAGATCCTCCGCTCTTGGCCTAGCATACAGATTAAGTTAGCTACATCAAACAGCCAAGAAGGAAGCTCTTATTCGATAGTCGTACATACAATAAAAGAAGCTAAGCTGCTATTCCTTATTCCACTCCCAGTTAGTTAAGGAAATTAAGCTACTTCCTAACAGCAAGAAGGATATTTTCGGTAACCGGCGTCCTCTAGCTACACGGTCTTCCATCTGCGCCTTCGCTTGATGAATGTATGACTTTTTACGACCAGTTGCCTACGGATTCTCCTTCATCCTCTATCGAAGCGGAGCCATCTCCATCTCTGCGCTTGAATGTTTCTCCCCGGCCCTGCAGCAAAGGAAAAGTTCTTTCTCTAAATCGGGCCCGGGACATTCGACGAAAAAGGATGACCCGATGAAAAGCCCCTTTTCCCCCCAAAAAGGCCCGGATCCCCTATTTATTTATAGGAAAATCTGCCCGCCCCGAGGAAAAATATGTGTCCAGAAACGCTATGTGAATAGGGTCTTTAAGCCCTCACCCAGCATCTAGTTCAATCAACATACGTTTAAAATAAAAAATTGAAGCCTATAGCCATTTCAGCCTTACTCCCTATTCTGTCTTAAATAAAGCTATGAAAAAACTGGAGTAATGTGTAATTACTTTTCCCATTCCTGTGAGCTGTAGAGTTAGTTATCCTTTATCATCCCTGGTATTCCTCCTCTCTATGAGATGTGGGATCGACCCGCCCTTCCTGTTTCTACATCTTTTTGGATGATAAGACATGCCTATCCATGTTTTATCCAGCCTTTGCTCCACTATCAACCACCGGAATGGTTATTTTGCCTGCCCCGCTTTCCTCTCCCGCGCGGCAAGAGCTCGTTCGCCAAGTCCGAACTCCCGCTTTATCGTCGATGACGGCTCTCTTCGATGCCAGCAACCGCGTTTGACCCTTTCCGCGCTTCTTTCAATTTCCTTACATTCTAGCTGAAGGAGAGACTTTACCTTTACTTAGAGAGGGGCAGCAATACTACGCTCTTCCGTGCTCGTAGGTTGACTTCCCTTATGCATCCAGCCGCTTCACTAATGTGAATAGGTTATAGAGAGGGGTGGGTTGGTTATATACTCTTATGCGCGTTCCTTCTTCGAACCTTTTGGTATGTATTGCCCCCTAACTATAGATCAGATCCACCAGACGAGAAACTCAATTCCGCACTGCTGCTGAGTCGTCGGACTTATCCACCAAGGGATTCGTGGAATTTCTGTGGATTGCGTTGGAGGAAATCTACCAAAGCTAGGCAGATAGATAGACTCCTTTCCCGCTGCTAAGGGGGAGCAAGAAACTAAATCAAATGATTGTTTTTTAATCAGCGCCCCTTTTGGGTATGCAGGTACTAAGAGTCCTCTCACTACCAACCAGCAGACATCATCTTGCTGGTCATGTAACAGAGTTGTCGTCTCCAACCTCCTCTCCCTTGCTTAAGACTTTCTTCTTTAAGGAAGAAAAGGTCTCCGATTGGACTCCGCCCCGGTTTAGGTCCTCCAGAAGGGCATAGAGTCGCTCTAAGGAGGGTTCTCCCGTGGCGGTACGGGGATTGTCGAGGGCCCGAGCCCCGCGCCCCAGCCAATTACCTTCAGGATCAAGACCCGCCATATGTCGGACAATCTCGACCTTGATCTCGAAAAGATCTTTGGCCTTAATATTGGCGAAGTATATTTCCTCGGCTGAGGGAGAATTCACTTTCGCCAAAAGGCGCCGCTCAATCGAGCGAACAGAATCCCCTCCTATCACTTCATCCGGGTGATAGGGGAATTTTTCTTCTGGGGGGACCCGATTAGACGGACCTGCTTCCTCCCCCCGGGAAGCGACCGGATTAGCGGGGGCGTTTTGGGGGTGCGGCTGGGCTACTTCTTCGCCTTCCTCATTAGAAATCGTCTCCGCTAAGACGCCTAGATCGAAAGAAGTCCAACCAGAACCCCTACTGCTACCCCCCACGGTACTTCCACCTCCTGATCCGCCGGAGGATCCTGAAGCCTCCATATTCATTTGTAAATCAAATAAATCATAAAAACCGATAATTATGCGACTTCCAGTAGACCACCCGAGTCGACTAAAGAGGAAGTACAAGGATCTTCTCAGTAGCATTCCCTTTATCTTCCCTAATAGGAAAGTCGGGTCTACGCCAAGTAGTAAAATAGCGGAATAGAATATGGAGAGGAAGGCGATAATTATTAGTAACGAATAGAGAAAGTGGCGTACTCCAGGAACACGAGGCAGATGTTTTTTCATGAGAGTCGGTTGTACCTTAACTAGCTCTGCTCGCAGAGCGGCATAACGGAAAAAAAAATGGAAAACTAGAGTAGGATTTGAACCTACGCCCCTTCACTGAACACCAAGCCAATCTCCATTCAAATGGAATCAACTCGATCATTCAAGTGGCATACCTTGAATCTAGCCTACAATCCTTTCTTTCTTCTTTCAATTGATAGTTAGCCGGGTGTATCTTGTTCAAGAAAAAGCTCTTTCTTTTGGTGAATATCCGGATACCCGAAAGTTACAGCTAAAGATGAATGCCCAGAATCGTAGATTGTACGAGCTAAAAATCAAAACCACAATGAGAGACATTCGATCCCAGGATTAGCTCTATCCCACCTCCAATGAGATGTGTTAAGCATATACTTACTTTTTGTCTTGATTTAAGAGTTAGCCCGGGCGTAGCGTTGAGCTCAATGAAAGTGTTCCTTCCTTCTCGACGTGAAACTCTCGCCGATGGGACAAGATAAAGATTGCCTCTACGCTTCGCACCTTTTTCTTTAAGAAAGAGGGCAAGATCACTCCTAAAAGCAGCCGCGATCTTATATACGATACCACTAAATGAAACTTCCTTCCTGCTTAAGGCACTAGTTCGGATGGAAACCCTGATCCGGCGGGTGGCCTAGCTCGCTTCCTAGATCCTCTATTTTATCATACAGCCCGCACTTTCCACATGAGCTAGGGGGGCATGGCTAAAATCCTTGCTCCGGTGGATGGAGTTGATCTTAGGCTTTCGCGTATGGCCCTATCAATAAAGATAGATCTTTCCTCGCCCGAAGACCTGCCCTACTAAATGGGGGGAGATTGAATGAGCTATCCTTATGTAGATAGATCGATTGAAGGACCCCTGCTTGTGATCGAGTCTGTCGATAGAGTCATGCCTTGCATAAGTACTCTATTGGAGAAAGGGCAAATCCGTCCCCCCCTATTCCTGCGTTCTCCTGTCGTATGGATGTCTGTTTTCCCTCCTAAGTCCCTTCAATGCTGTCGCATTGTTGCCCCTTTCGGTATGGTCCTTCATTCAGGCCTTTCCTTATGCACCGATGGTTTCATGATTCGGGTTTATCTTTGAGTTCAATGTTTGCGAGCGTCAAAGCACCTAACCAACCATACCTACACCATGCACCCCTTACTAAAATCAAGCGGTAAGCAGCCCCATTTAGTAGGACATGAACCCGAACTGGTTGTTGAATAAAGGAAGACAGACCTGCTTTTAGTTGGCCTGCTTTGAGAAAGTTGTAAACATAAGGAATATACTCTATATATTCCAAAGGCTTATAGTTAGTAAGACAGGTGTCAATACCAAATCCTTAATTAGTAGTGGACTACTAGTTAACGCACTACTAAAGCGGAGTATCCAGCATGCGCACATCATGATTTGCCAGAGGATAAAGATCGAATGGAAGAAGCAGGCAAGAATAGATAGAATTTTTTAGGGAAAAGTGCTTTGAGATCAAAGATCTTTCAACGCTCCTACTAAAGAAACTGGGCTTCTATCAGGAACGAAGTCACTCGCCCTACACATAAAGGAAGGTTTGAAGATGCTCGACCGAGGAATGGAATATTTTTTTTGAGAGAGAATACGCAATAGTAGGGAGACTCTACTTCAATTAGTAGGCCTAGCTGCCTTCCTAGCTCGAGTGAATTCCGGAAGTCAAGGTCGCTAAGGCTTTCTTTTCGATCGGATCGATGAGTACAAGTGCACTAAGAGCTCGTGTCGAAATGAGTAGAGGTGGTAACTTTCTCTTTAGATACGGTACTTTT